TATTATATTTATTATTATTTTATTATATATTTTCATATATAATTATTATCAATATATATATAAGGGGGGAGTCTTTATATTAAAAATAAAAAAAGAGAAAGAGAAATGTATTTATATGCATCTCTACAAAGTTAAAAAATTATTGAGAGAATATTTTTTGGCTTATACTCAGGAGACGATTGTGTCGGGTTTTATAATGATTAGTAGAAGCGGGATGAAGTGGAGCGCCCTGATTATAATAGTGCGCGGGTAATTTAGAAGGGGGTTAAATATTGTCGAGGGTTGGCCGTGTTGGGTGGCTGTAAAGAGGTGTAAAGAGTAGGCAGCGGCGAGGAAGCTAATTGGCCCCAGTGCTATAAGGGTAATTTGGGAAGAGGAGATAATTGATGTTAGTAATAGGATTTCTCTTAGTAAGTTGATCGAGGGGGGCGCTGCCATGTTAGTAGAGATTAGCAGGAATCATCAAAGGGAGATCGCAGGAAAAACATTTAGTAGCCCTTTCGTTAAGAATAGGCTACGGGAGGATGTAGACTCGTAAGTGTTGTTGGCAATTGCGAATAATGCAGAGGAGCAGAGTCCGTGCGCAATTATTATTGTGAGGGCCCCTTGGAGTCCTCATTGGGTCCCGGTTATTACTCCTGCTGTGAGAAGTCCTATGTGACCCACAGATGAGTATGCAATTAAGGATTTTAGGTCAGGTTGGCGTAAGCAGATTAGGCTGCATAATACTGCCCCTCATAGTCTGATGGATATAATTAGGGGGAGGAAGGGGATATTTATTTTGGGGAACAGAAAAGATAGACGTAGAAGTCCGTAGGCCCCTAGTTTAAGCAAGAGTCCTGCTAGGATTATGGATCCTGCTACCGGTGCTTCTACGTGGGCTTTAGGGAGTCAGAGGTGGGTGAGGAATATTGGTATTTTTACTAAGAAGGCTGCAATTATTGCTAACCATCATAAGGTTAGTGTTGTTGTTGGAAGGGACGGGGGGGATATTTGTGAGATTATTAGTAGCTGTCCGGTGTGGTTGTTGGTGATTATTAGTCCCAAGAGTAGAGGTAGGGAAGCGGTCACGGTGTATAGAATTAAATAGGTTCCTGCTTGGAGCCGTTCTGGTTGGTACCCCCATCCGATGATTAGTAGAAGAGTGGGGATCAGGGAGGCTTCAAATAAGATGTAGAATATTATTAAGTTGGAGGCGGAGAAGGCTGCGATAAGGGCTAGTGCCAGGGTGATTACCAGTGTTATAAAGTGTTGAGGCGAAGCAGGGGTAGAGAATAGGGGTGTGCTGGCAATTAGCATGAGGGCCGAGATTCAAAGGGTTAGGATGATCAAGGTTGTTGATATTAGGTCTGTGAATATAATGTTGGATGATATGGCGATAGTTTGTTGGGTATATAGTAAGGTAGTGGGGATAAAGGTTATTAATATTAATGAGATTGTAATAGATAGGGTTGAATGCGTAAATATGGGGGGTAGTAGGAGCAGTCTAATTATAGGGATGATTAAGGTTAGCATTTATTGATTGTTAGGGATGATACTATGTCTGATCCTGTAGCTCGTAGCATTAAGACGACTAGTGCAAGTCCTAGTCTGGCTTCACATGCGCCGAATGAGAGAATAATAATACAGAAGAATGTCTCTGAGGAGTTAAATGAGGCGGCTGATGCGAGAAAAGTTAGTGACAGGATAATGGCTTCTAAGGAGAGTAGGGCTATGAGAAGGTGTTTTCGTTGTAGCAGGAATGCTATAAAGCCTCTAGCAGTGGAGATAAGTAGAGTTAGTGAGGATAGTGAAAGCATAGCCACAAGGACTGGTGTCCTGCTTTTGGCTTACAAGACCAACGCTCAGGGTTAGGAGCTTTTGTGGCGTCAGCTGACGGAGTTGGCCGATTGTTAACTCCCAAAGTTAGTATTTTAAATAAATTACCAGCTGTGCCTTTAGATATAAATCATCTCAACTTCTTCAGGGTTGTGCTTTAAGGTGTTTTAAGCTATAAAGGCATAGTATTATAATGATTAGTAGGGGTAATATAATTATAAAGGTAGTTCTTAGTTGTTTTGTAGGGGTGTTTACTTGTCATGTCTGGGCAGCTGAGGAGGGGTTAGATGTTAGAGTAAACACTCCCTGGCCCCCTAGAATCTCTACTCATCCTTGGTCAATTGTTTTTAGTGTGTGGTGAGCTGTAATAAATGGTAGCTTTAGTAAGGATTGGGTTCTTAGGGGGGTTAGGAATCATATTTTAACGGAGCTGAAAAGTGTCACAGGGAAGTGTAGTAGAGTAGCTTTTGATGTTGAGGAAGAGTTGGATAGGGTTCTTGCTAGCCATGCTCCTATAACGGTGGCTACTAGGGGGAGTATTTTTAAAGAAGGGGGGAGAATGGGGTGGGAGTAAGGTATAACTAGTGCTCAGTTTATGGCTGCCCCTCCTAAGATGGCTCCCAGGGTTATCACTATTATTGGCGTGGAGAGGTTTCAGTCGTGGTCGTGGAGTTCTGAGATTGGGGTAGCTTTTCGTTCTGACCATAAAAGGTTGATTGAGAACCGGATTGAGTACCCCGCAGTGAGTCCCGTGGCAAAGAAGAATAAGATTAAGATAAGGGTGTTTGTGGGGTTGAAAATAGATATTTCTAGGATTAGGTCTTTTGAGTAAAATCCGGCTAGAAAGGGGGATCCGCACAGAGCTAGGTTGGCTACTGTTATGCATGAGGTGGTAACAGGGTTTGATAGGGTCAACATTCCGGTGGTGCGGAGGTCTTGTCCATGGTCGTGGTAGTGGATTAGTCTTCCGGCGCACAGGAACAGGAGTGCTTTGAAAAGGGCATGGGTTATTAGGTGGAAGAGGGCTAGGAGTTGGAGACCTAATCCAAGGGATGCTATTATAACCCCGAGTTGGCTAAGGGTAGATAAGGCAATAATTTTTTTTAGGTCGGTTTCTATTGATGCGGCGATTCCGGCTATAAATATGGTAAGTGTTGCTATGAGTAGAAGTCTTGGTTTAAATCACGGTGCTAAGATTAGAAAGTCATAGAATCGGATAAGGAGGAATACTCCGGCAGTGACTAGTGTTGAGGAGTGGACTAGGGCTGATACAGGGGTAGGGGCGGCTATAGCAGCAGGCAGTCATCTAGAAAAAGGGATTTGGGCCCTTTTTGTTATGGCGGCAACCATTACAAGAAGAATGGTTGCTTTTGAGAGGGGCCTTTCTCATATATTGGTAATAGTTCAGTGTCCTTGGTTTAAGGTCCAGGCGATTGAGATCAGGAGTATTACGTCTCCAACCCGGTTGGTTAGGGCTGTGATTATTCCTGCGGCCAAGGATTTAGGGTTTTGGTAGTAGATTACTAAGATAAACGAGGTAATTCCTAGTCCGTCTCATCCGATTAGGAGGACGATAAGGTGGGGGATGAAGATTAAAAGGTTTATAGAGAGGACGAAAAGGATTACAAGAAGGGTGAACCGGGGCATAAATGGGTCGGAAGATATGTATGTAGAGGTAAAGAGTATTACGTTAGCGGAGATAAGGAGGACTACAGAGGAGAAGGCAGCTCCTCAGGGGTCAATGATCAGGGTAATGAAGATTGGGACGTGGGACGAAAGAATCTCCCATTCTAGGATTGTCGTAGTGTTAGTAAACATGAGAAATAGGGCGGTGGGGCCTATAATGGCGGCAGTGGCTCATAAAATAATCGAGTAGAAAAAGGACGGGGTTCGGGTGTTCATGGACAAAGGCCGGAAGCATTTATGAAACCACAATTCATGGTTTTAGATAAACTACTTTGTCTGGGGCGGGCAAGGGAATAAGGGTATTCCTCTGCATGGGCCGAAACCATGCTGCAGGGTTGCTTCTTGCTTAGGCTGTGTGGTCGTCGGAGTAGAGGGACAGGAGTAGGCAGAAAATATAAGCTTGGATTAAGCAGATTCCCATTTCAAACAGAATGTAGAATGTTTGGAAGGCAAAGAAGGATGCCGTTTGGGTGAGGGTTCCTGTAAATATAAATGTGGCGGTGTAGATTCCTGCGAGGGTTAAGACTACGTGTCCGGCTCTTATGTTTGCGGCTAATCGGAAGGAGAGGGTAATTGGTCGAAGTAGGATTCTTACGGTTTCAATTAAAACTAGAAAGGGGTTTAGTCAGTCAGGTGCTCCAGAAGGAAGTAGGGAAGCGGCGAAGTATGATGGGGAGTTAGTGATAGAGGAGACAATTAGGGCTATTCATATAGGGAGTCCCAGTCTCAGTGTAAATAGAAGGTGTCTTGAAGACCTGAATACGTAGGGGAGAAGGCCTATTAGATTAATTATAATCAATATTACAAATAGGGGGGCTAAAAGGGCATGTGTAGAGGTTAGGGAAGAGCTAAACGTTCGGGAAAGTTGGGATCTTATAATGTTAATAGTGGCGTGAAGAATTCAGAACGATCGGGTAGGAAAGATTCAGAAGGAAGATGAGATTAGTAGTAGGAGGGTTGTGTTTAGGGCTCAAAATAGGAGGGGGCTCAGTGAGGAGTGAAGGGTTAAGGTGTCTGGGTCGAAGGAGGAGAAGATATCTAGTATCATTCAAGACTTGGGTTGGAAGGTCCATTGAGGGCTTTGAAGGCCTTTAGTTTGTTTTAACTTAAAGTCTTATATGTTGGTTGATAGGCAAATGATTGGGCATAGGGTGAATAGAATTATTGGAAGGAATACTTTTCAGGTTAGTGCTATAAGGCGGTCGTAACGTATTCGTGGGAATGTGGCTCGGACTCAGATAAAGAGAAAGGCTAACCCTAGTGTTCTTAGTGTCATAGATAGTGGGGAGAGTAGAGGGCCTAACGTGTAAGAGGGAAGAAAAAAGATTGTAGTAAAGAGTCTTATTACAATAATTCTTGCGTATTCGGCTATGAAGATAAGAGCGAAGGGCCCCGCTCTGTATTCTGTATTAAAGCCAGATACGAGTTCTGACTCTCCTTCTGCAAAATCAAATGGCGTTCGATTTGTTTCTGCTAGGGAAGTGGTAAATCAGGTGGCGAAGAGAGGGAGTAGGAGTAGGAGCGGGGGGGTTATTCGGTGTGAGACTATTTCTGTGAAGTTTATAGAGATGAGAACGGCTAATACCCCTAACAGGATTAGTGATATTCTAACTTCGTAGGAGATAGTTTGAGCCACGCCGCGGAGGGCTCCTAGAAGGGCGTATTTAGAGTTTGATGATCATCCTGAAGCAAGGGTGGAGTAGACGTTTAACCTGGAAATGCAAATAAAGAGAAGCACAGTGTAGAGTGTAAAGTAACTTGTAGAAAAGTAAGGGTAAAGGGACCAAAGGGTCAGTGCTAATACTAGTCTGAATATTGGCGAGATGAAGAAAGGGAGTTGGTTGGATAGGGTGGGCCGAGATTGTTCCTTGGCAAATAGTTTTAGTGCGTCTGCAAGAGGCTGAGGTAGCCCGGAGATTCTTACTTTATTTGGCCCTTTACGGTTTTGAAAGTATCCTAGGGCTTTTCGCTCAAGAAGGGTGTAAAATGCTATAGCTAATAGGGCGAGAAGGTAGTTTAATAGGATTGCAATGATTGGGGTGATGTGAGACATGTGCTGTAAGAGGTGGGGTCATTTCTCATGTTCGGGGTTTAAGTCCGAGGCACTATTCTGCCATTACAACAGGGCACTAGCTGAGTTGAACAGCTTTGTGTTGACTTTCAAAATCAAGTGTTTCCGAAACAAGGGCCCATGTTTCTAGGATGTAGTCCCAGATAATTAGTAAGAGAGGCGAGATAAGGAAATATAGGAAGTATAAGGCGGTAAAGATTTGACCCAGTACTTCGTACGGGGGTTCTACGGGACATCCCCCAATTCAAGTTAGTAAGGCGGTGTTAGCAATAAATGCTCAGAACGCAATTTGTCTTAAAGGGTAGAATGCGAGTCCTCGGCGGGGCGAAGTGTGTGTGAAGGGGAGGATTAACAGAATTAGGATTGCTGTAAATATTGCTACTACTCCTCCTAGTTTGTTGGGGATTGATCGCAGGATCGCATAGGCTCACAGGAAGTACCATTCTGGCTTGATGTGTGTCGGGGTTACTAAGGGGTTGGCAGGAATAAAGTTTTCAGGGTCGTTTAACAGGTTTGGTGCTAGTAAGGCAAGTATGGAGAGGAAAAATATTAGTACTAAGAATCCAACCACATCTTTTGATGTAAAATATCAGTGGAAGGGCACTTTGTCTGAGTTGGAGTTGATACCTAATGGGTTGTTAGAGCCTGTTTGGTGTAGGAATAGAAGGTGAATAACAGATAGGGCTGCTACTACGAAGGGCATAAGGAAGTGTAAGGCGTAGAATCGGGTTAAGGTGGCGGAGTCGACTGCAAACCCCCCTCACACTCATTCTACTAGGGCTTTTCCAATGTAGGGGATGGCTGATAAAAGGTTTGTGATTACTGTAGCTGCTCAGAATCTTATTTGCCCTCATGGTAGAACGTAGCCAACAAATGCAGAGGCCATGACTACAATTATTAGGATTACCCCAATGTTTCAGGTTTCTGTGTATATAAATGAGCCGTAGTATATTCCTCGGCCGACGTGGAGGTATAGGCAGATGAAAAATATTGATGCCCTGTTTGCGTGAATATTTCGGAGTAGTCATCCATAGTTTACGTCCCGTGAGATGTGTGCTACGGAGGAAAATGCAAGGTCAATGTGAGGGATATAGTGTATAGCCAGGAATAGTCCTGTTACGATTTGAATAATTAGGCACAGCCCAAGTATTGATCCGAAGTTTCATCAAATAGAGATGTTCGGGGGAGCGGGAAGGTCAACTAAGGCGTTAGTGGCGATTTTTAGTAGTGGGTGGGATTTTCGTATAGGGTTTAGCATATTATATAAATGGTCGTAAGGGCCCTGCGGAAAGACGGGATACTTTGACTACAACCACTAAGGCTAGAAATAGGACGGCTCCTAAAGCTAGGTAAATTAAAAGGTTGGAAGGAAGTAGGATGGATGTTGTTGGTGGCCCGATAAATGAGAGGGAGATAGAGTTGAAGATATTTCTTGTGTGGAACAGGTCAATATTTAGGGAAAGGAGGATGAAGGATAGGGTGGAAAGGGTGGCCAGAGGGCCTAGTTCGAGTTGCTGGTTTGGGGTGATTGCTGAGAAGTATGAAAATATTACAAGGAGTCCGCCAATGTAAATTAAGAAGATGATTAGACCAAATCAAGACGAGATTAAGTTAGCAGTGGTCAGTGAGACGATGAAAGCGAATAGAAGGATTCACAGTCCCAGTGTTAGCGGTGTGATGGCGGCTGATAGTACGAATGCGAGTGAGATTATTAGTCTTATAAAGATAAATGACATTTGAAAAAGGGGACCAGAGGCCACTCTTCAGGAGTCAAAGGCCTGCGTGCACGTTACACTATTTTTCAAGTTGGGTTAGGACCCTCATCAGTAAATGCATAGGTAGAGGAAGATTCATACTACATCTACAAAGTGTCAGTATCATGCTGCGGCTTCGAACCCAAAGTGGTGTCCTGTTGAGAAGTGGTGTAGGGCGGTTCGAAGTAGACAGACGAAGAGGAATGAAGATCCGATTAGTACATGTAGGCCGTGGAACCCGGTTGCAACGAAAAAGGTTGAGCCGTATACCCTATCGGCGATGGTAAAGGAGGTTTCTATGTATTCACCTGCTTGAAGTACGGTGAAATATGCCCCTAGAATAACGGTCAGGGTTAGTCCTGCTAAGGCTTCTGGTCGTGACCCCCCTATAAGGGCGTGATGGGCTCATGTGACTGTTACACCCGAGGCTAGAAGTACAGCTGTGTTTAGAAGGGGCACTGCGAAGGGGTTTAGTGGCGTGATGCCAGTGGGAGGTCAATTGCAACCCAGTTCTGGGGTAGGGGCGAGTCTTCTGTGGAAGAATGCTCAAAAAAATGCAAAGAAGAATAGCACTTCAGAGGCAATGAAGAGTACTATTCCTCATCGTAGTCCTTTGGTTACATATGAAGTGTGGTGTCCCATAAATGTGGCTTCTCGGATTACGTCTCGCCATCATTGAATTATGGTTAGAAGGATTATTGTTAGCCCTAAGATTAAGGGGTAAATGGTGTAGGAGTGAAATCAGGCTGCTAGGCCAACGGTAAGGAAAAAGGCACCTAGTGACCCTGTTAGGGGCCAAGGGCTTAGTTCTACTAAATGAAACGGTTGGCGGATCATTATTTCTTTTGATTTATCAAGCTTTTTGCTTGGAAGGCAACTGTACTATGTATACTAAAGAAACAGATTAGGGTTATTAGGATTGGGGTGGATAAGAGGGTTAGGGTCAGTGCGGGAAGTGACAGGAGGGTTATGCGGGAGTTAGGGGGTGTGGGGGCGGCTATGGACAGGGGCGGGAGTGAGAGGGAGAAGGCAATATTTAGGTAATAGAAAAGGTTTATTAGGGCGCCTGCTAGTAGGGCTAAGGTTATCATTGTTGTGGAAGGGGCTAAAGTTAGCTGTTCTAGTGCGAGTCATTTAGGGAGGAAACCAAATAAAGGGGGGAGCCCTCCTAGAGAGAGCAGGGTCAGGATTAAGGCGGTTTGGGACTGTTGAGGGGCAGATTTGATGGAGAGGGATTGTCGTATAGTAGATAGTTGGTGTGAGTTTAGGATTAGGATTAGCGGGGTTAAAACTGTACAATAGATTAGGAAATATATTAGGCTGTAGGGGAGGCTAATTACTGAAATTCCAAGGACTCATCCTAGGTGCCCAATAGAGGAGTACGCTAGAAGTGGTCGGAGAAAGGTTTGGTTTATTCCCCCGATTCCTCCGATTAATCTCGATAGGGCCCTTACAACTATAATAAGTTTATTTGAGGAGAGGTTTAAGGAAATAAGAATAGAGATTGGAATAATTTTTTGTCAGGTCCTTAAGATTAGGCATGAGACTCATCTTAGGCTTGCTATTACGTTTGGAAATCAAAAGTGTAGTGGGGCGGCCCCAATTTTTAGAAGTAGGGATGAGAGTACTATGGGAGTTACCAGAGGGAGGATAAATGTGGGTGGGCTTGAGTAGGTTAGGAGTACACCAAATAATAGTAGGGCGGACCCAGTAGTTTGTGCTATGAAGTACTTAATGGCGGCTTCTGTTTCTTGGTGGTTTGATGAGGAAGTGATTAACGGGATGAAGGATAGAAGGTTTAGTTCTAGTGCTATTCATATTAGAAGTCAATGAGAGGAGGAAAGGGCAATAAAAGTTCTTGTGATTAGGGTAGATGAGAAAATGGTAGTAGATGGGAGGATAGAGTTCATAAATATGTGAAAGGAGTTGAACCTATCATAGCAGGGTTAGAAGCCCTATTATGCCCCGGGCACATATTAGAGGGTTCATTCTAGCGAACCTTCGTGTCATTCGTGGATCAGGCCAATAATTAGGATTATTAGGAATAGTAGGACTCTAATTGCGGCTGACAGGGCTTGGCCTAATCCTATAATTAGGGGGAGGGGTATTAGGAGGACAATTTCGATGTCAAAAACTAGAAAAATTACAGCGAGTAAAAAAAATCGTAACGAGAAAGGGATTCGTGCTCTTCCCAGAGGGTCAAACCCGCATTCAAATGGGGAAGACTTTTCTCGGTCTATAAAGGTTCGCTGTGCGAGAACGAAAGAGATTAGAAATACGGCTAAGGATAGCAGGCTGGCTAATAGTACACAGAGAGAGGAGATTATCATTTCACTAGAAGTTAAGTATAACTTTCTTTGGGTTAAAAGCCCAATGCTGGTATATAGCTCCCTAGTGGTGAGATATCGGGGAAGGGGTTCCCATAGTTAACGTCATCAAAGTTATCCGTTCAGTCCGGCGCGATATCTAGCAATCAGGGCGAGCCCTACTTTCTAAGTGCAGGTTAGAGGTTCTTTTTGAACTAGGTTGCTTACTAGTTAGAGTTGGGTTCTCTCTAAATTGATCCTAAGTCAAGTGCACTGGTCTGCCAAACTAGCATAAATGTGATTGAAGTGAAGTTTTGTTTATAGGGGTTCATTTTTTTAAATTTATTTATCTCTTGTGGTCCTTTCGTACAAACAAGGGAGGTTTAGGTTAAAGATAGAAGCTAACCTGGCTTGCGCCGGTCTGAACTCAGCTCATGTAGGCTATTAAGGGTTGAACAAACCCACCGTTAATAACTTCTGCATTATTAGGATAGCCTAAGCCAACATCGAGGTGTCAAACTTTTCTGTTGATGTGGGCTCTCGAGAAAAATTAACCTGTTATCCCTACGGTAGCTTTTTCCTTTGATCAGTTTTCTGGGTCATTGGTAGATATTTATATTGATATAAGGAAGCTTTGGGTGTTCCTTTGTTGCCCCAACAAAATGGCGTGGGCCTTGTAAAAAGTTAATTAGTATAGTTTAAACAAGGATTTAGCAATGAAGCTCGATAGGGTCTTCTTGTCTATTAATTATATCTAGGCCTTTTCACCTAGAGGTTAAGTTTCGTGTTCATAAAAGAGACAGGGGGGCTCACGTTGGTTCGTTCATTCCAGCCTCTAATTAAGAGGCGAGTGATTATGCTACCTTTGCACGGTCAGGGTACCGCGGCCGTTGAATTATTCACTGGGCAGAATATACCTGCTATTGGGTGAGCAGCAGGCAATGTTTTTGGTAAACAGTCGGGGCCCGGGTTTGCCGAGTTCCTTTTTTATGTGTTAGGGTTAATTGGGGGGAAGCAAGTTTAGTAGTAATCTATACATTGTATTAATATTTTTAGGTTTGGATAAGTTCTACCCTTTTTGTTAGCATTATTTTTAATTAATTAGTTTTACGTTTTAAAATAAGTTATTACACATTAAGTTCGGTGGCCACTACTAGGTCTACGGGTTTTGTTTGTTGTGGTTTATTGCTTGGACAATAAAGCTTATCCTTTATTGGTTTGAACAACAGTTTTCGGGGTCTGTTTTTTCCACTTTGATGGGGTTAGGGTAGAGCCAGCTATTTCTTGTCGCGGATGGTATGTAGCCTCTGTGGGAGCCTCTGGAAAAAATCTTTCTACATTTTTTCTTATGTTCTAAACGGGGCTCAAACAGCTCTATCAAGGTTCGGGGTGGTGGCGGTGCCAATTTTATTGTATAGCCATGATGCAAAAGGTACGGGGGAGTCCTACTTTTAGTCTATTTTTGTTTTCTTTTCAGGTTGTTAGTTAGTTAGGTATGGGCGGTGTATTATTTTTAGGTATATGGAGTTAATTGGTAAGTCAAAGTAAGTTCTGGGGAACTATAGTTCCGGTGTAAGCGGAAAGCATGTAAAATGCTATACTTCGAAGGCGCAATTTCCATTACGCCTACTATGTTACGACTTATCTCACCTTTCGGCGAGAGCGACGGGCGATGTGTGCACACTTTAAATAGCCGGATTCATTTTATTGTTCTAAAATTAAATTACTTCTAAGTCCTTCTTTTTACATCTATTTCATGATGTTGGAGAGACTGGATTAGGTTTGTAACCCATCTCAGCCTTTTCATTGGCTGCACTTTGACCTGACATAATAAAGCTTAGTTTGTTTGGCTTACTTTTTTATCTTTAGGAGTAAGCTGACGACGGCAGTACACAGGCTGTTTAGCAAGAAAAGGTTGGGTGTAGCGCGGATTATCGATTTTATGGACAGGTTCCCCTAGTTGGATTAAAGTACCGCCAAGTTCTTTAGGTTTGAAACGCTGGTTTTTAGTTCCCGGGGTTTGGTTTATTACTTAGAATAAAAGGGTATCTAATCCTTGTTTTTGTCTAAGTGGTCTTGGTTTAGTTTTTAGGCATTTGTGGTAAATAAGGAGTTTGAATTGGACCTCATTAGTCTTGGTTTTTGCCAAAGGTGTAGGTCTCCAACGATCCCGAATTTGTTGGCTTGGGCTTGTCGTTTAACCGCGGTTGCTGGCACGAATTTAACCAGCCCTAGATGGCCTGTTACCAGATCATACTTTCGTATATTGTCGTAGTATTTTTTACTGCGGGCGATAGTTTGTGTCTTCTTTTAGGGGTTGTAGTGGCTTCGGGTTTCTTTGGGGTTGCATGTAAGTTGGTGGCCTAGTCAGCAGGGTAGCTAGAATCAAACTATATTTAGTAAGAACGGTGTTCCGTATTGTCAGGGTATGAGCCCAATAGCTTATTATTTAGCTTATCTTACTTGGTAGGGGCGGAGACGCATTTTTGGGGCATGAGCCCAATAGCTTAGGCTTAGCTTACCTTACCAGGCGCCAGTATTTCTACACGTCTAAAGCTGCAATTTAGTGTTCTATTAAACTATGGGGCCAATACTTAATAATATATTTATATTTTTACCGTGAAAAGGTAACGTGTTTGTTTACACTACAAGTACTAATGTTTAGAGGAGTAGTAGCTCCGTGAATAAATTTACAGTTTATGGCCTAGTGCTCGGCCATCTAAACATCATTTTCATGAGGCGAATTTAGGGGTTGGGAGCATGGTTTTTGATGTAGCGAAAGAGGGGGTTTGGGATCATCAGCTGGAAGACGAGAAAGTTAGTAGGGTGATTCAGAATAGAAGGGAGGCAAGGAGTCATCTTAAAGGGGCTAAGTGGGGCATTTAAAGAATACTGGTAAGAGTAACTTAGGCGTGACAGGCCTATATTATAGTTTTAACTAATTCTTTATTGGGCAAATGTCGATACTCAGTTAGTGAAGGATGAGTAGTCTACTACTTCAATGGCAATAGGTATAAATGAGTGGTTTGCTCCGCAGATTTCTGAGCATTGTCCATAGAATACCCCAGGTTTAGTTGCAGTGAACCCTAGTTGGTTTAGTCGTCCAGGGATTGCGTCTGCTTTAACGCCTAGTCTAGGAACGGCTCAGGAGTGGATAACGTCCGCGGCAGTAACTATAACCCGAATTTCTGTTTGTATGGGGAATACTGCGCGGTTATCTACTTCTAGGAGTCGGAAGTCGCCTTCTATAAGTTCGTTTGTTGGGACTATGTATGAGTCGAATTCTAAGTCTATAAAGTCTGAGTATTCGTATCTTCAGTATCATTGGTGCCCAATGGCTTTAACAGTTAGGGAAGGCTGGCTGATTTCGTCTATTAAGTAGAGTAGCCGTAAAGAGGGAAGCGCAAGGAATAGAAGGATAATTGCAGGGAGAATTGTTCACACTGTTTCAATTTCTTGGGCTTCTAAGATGTTTCGACATGTAAATTTTGAGGTTAGTAAGGAGAGTGTGGCGTAGGTTACCACAGAGAGAATTAAGCAAATAATTAGTATTGCATGGTCATGGAATATAATTAGTTGGTTTATGATGGGGGAGGCGGCGTCTTGGAATCCGAATTGTCTTCATGTTGCCATTTAAGCGGGCCGAGTAGGTCGGCGGGTGACTAATTAACAGATAGTTGCCTTTTTGGCTTCCGCTTAGGTGTTATAAGGTGTTTAAGGCGGGTTGTGTAATTCTTATTGTTTCTGGCATGTTGTGGAACCCAGGAGGGAGGCAATCTTGTCATTCTAGGGCGGTTGCGAGGTGAGGTGAGACAATTACGTGTCGTTGTGAGACAAACCTTTCTCAGATAATGAAGATGAAGTAGAGAAGTGCAATTACAGATGTTATTGATCCTACTGAGGAGATTACATTTCATCCTGTATAGGCGTCTGGGTAGTCGGAGTATCGTCGTGGTATTCCGGCTAGCCCTAAGAAGTGTTGGGGAAAGAATGTTATATTGACACCAATAAATATGATGAAGAACTGTGCGGCTGATCATCGGGGGTGTAGAGTTAGTCCTGTTATCAAGGGGTATCAGTGATTAAATGCTGCGAACAGTGCAAATACGGCTCCTATTCTTAATACATAGTGAAAGTGGGCTGTTACGTAGTAAGTGTCGTGTAGCATAATATCTAGTGACGAGTTAGAGAGGATAATTCCTGTAAGCCCTCCCAGAGTGAATAGGAAAATGAATCCTAAGGCTCAGAGTATGGGGGGCTCGTAGTTTACTTTTGCTCCGTGAATAGTCGCTAGTCATCTAAATACTTTAATTCCTGTAGGGACGGCGATAATCATGGTAGCTGCGGTGAAGTAGGCGCGGGTATCCACGTCTATTCCCACTGTAAATATGTGGTGGGCTCAAACAATAAATCCTAAGATTCCAATTCCTAGTATTGCGTAGATTATTCCAAGGGTTCCGAATGGTTCCTCTTTTGATGAGTAGTGGGATACTACGTGGGAAATTATTCCGAACCCAGGAAGAATTAGAATGTATACTTCTGGGTGCCCAAAAAATCAGAATAGGTGTTGGTATAGAACAGGGTCACCCCCTCCTGCGGGGTCGAAAAAGGCGGTGTTAAGGTTTCGGTCTGTAAGTAGTATGGTAATAGCTCCGGCTAATACTGGGAGGGATAGAAGTAGAAGGATTGCTGTGATTAGTACGGATCAGACAAATAGAGGTACTCGTTCTATTCGTATTCCTTTTGAGCGCATATTAATTGTTGTTGTGATAAAGTTTAATGAGGCTAGGATTGATGACACTCCTGCTAGGTGGAGGGAGAAGATGGCGAGGTCTACAGATGGGCCTGCGTGAGCAAGGTTACTAGATAGAGGAGGGTATACGGTTCATCCTGTTCCGGCCCCCTTTTCTACGGCGGCGGAGAAAACTAGCAAGGTAAGGGAGGGTGGTAGAAGTCAGAATCTTATATTGTTTAGTCGAGGGAAGGCCATATCGGGGGCCCCAAGTATAAGGGGGACAAGTCAATTTCCAAACCCTCCAATTATTATCGGTATAACTAAAAAGAAGATTATTAAAAAGGCGTGGGCAGTAACGATGGTATTGTATAGTTGGTCTCTTCCGAGGAAGGCTCCGGGCTGTCCTAGTTCAGTTCGAATTAGGATTCTTATGGAGGTTCCTAGGAGTCCTGCTCATACTCCAAAAATCAGGTATATGGTGCCAATATCTTTGTGGTTGGTTGAATAAAGTCAGCGCATGAAATGTATTTATATGCATCTCTACAAAGTTAAAAAATTATTGAGAGAATATTTTTCTGCCTTATTTGCCCCGCTCCGGGCGCACCCGTTTGGGAATTTTTCTCCTAGAAACCCGTACGCGCTA